GTTTTAGCTAAACATATATCTATGTCTGTTTTCAAAGCGCGAAGAGTAATTGATCAGATTCGCGGGCGTTCTTATGAGGAAACACTTATGATACTGGAACTCATGCCTTATCGAGCATCTTATCCCATTTTAAAATTGGTTTATTCTGCAGCAGCAAATGCTAATCATAATATGGGTTTGAACGAAGCTGATTCATTCATTAGTAAAGCCGAAGTCAATGGGGGCCCCTTTGTGAAAAAGTTAAGACCCAGGGCTAGAGGACGTAGTTATCCGATAAAAAGACCCACTTGTCATATAACAATTGTATTAAAAGATAAATCTAAAATTTAGATGAATCTTTAGAAAAAAAATGGATGAAAAGATAATATAATAAAAAAATATGGGACAAAAAATAAATCCACTTGGTTTCAGACTCGGTACAACCCAAAATCATCATTCCTTTTGGTTCGCACAACCAAAAAATTTTTCTGTAGGTCTACAAGAAGATGATAAAATACGGAATTGTATCAAGAACTATGTACAAAAAAATAAGAGAATATCCCCAGGTTTCGAAGGAATTGGAATTGCACGAATAGAAATTCAAAAAAGAATCGATTTGATCCAGGTTATAATCTATATTGGGTTTCCAAATTTATTAATACAGGGCCGAACGCGAGGGATCGAAGAATTACAGATGAATGTACAAAAAGAGTTTCATTCTGTGAACCGAAGACTCAATATTGCTATCACAAGAATTGAAAAACCTTATGGACACCCTAATATTCTTGCAGAATATATGGCTTCACAATTAAGAAATAGAGTTTCCTTTCGAAAGGCAATGAAAAGAGCTATTGAATTAACTGAACAAACAGATACAAAGGGAATTCAAATACAAATTGCAGGGCGTATCGACGGAAAAGAAATTGCACGTGTCGAATGGATCAGAGAAGGTAGGGTTCCTCTACAAACAATTCGTGCTAAAATTGATCATTGTTCCTATACAATTCGAACTATCCATGGAGTATTAGGCCTAAAAATTTGGATATTTGTGAACGAGGAATAATAGACCTTTTTTTATCTTGCCATTCTGTCCAGTGATAGAACAAAAAATTCGAAACTATTTCTGTTTTTTTTCCTTTTTCCGTTAAATCAAACAAAAATAAACAATTCTAATTCTATAAGGTTGAATAAAAAATAGATTAATCTTACTTTTGATATAATTGCTATGCTTAGTGTGTGACTCGTTAGTTTTTTCTTTAGAGTTTAAAGCTGGGCTTCAAAAAAAAAAAAGACTGACCCCCACTATAAACTTAATAACTATATAAAATAAAATAATAAAATAAACGAAAAACTAATAACCAACTTATTGCTTCGTATTGTCGAGATCCCAAGAAACAGTCACTATATGACTGAATGACTGAATCAATCATATAGTTGTAACAACTGAAATTTTCATAAAAAACAAATCTGATTATGGGTTTTGAAGAAAAAAAAAAAATAAAGGGATGCGGATAAATGGAAAGGTGATAGAAAGAGAGAACAAAAATATCAATGATAGATGATTCCAATATGTATGGTCTATGAATCACCTCATAAAAGGCAGTGTGATAAAGCATTAATATTGATATATTAATATATATAATAATACAAATAATAAAGTATAATATAAATAATAAAGAGCCCTGGGTTAATAGAAACTGAGGAGATTGACTCGGGAACAAATTTTGTTGGGAGCTCCGTTGCAGAGTTCAGGCCTAACCATTAATGGAGAAGCTATAGGAACGACGAAACCTGTGACTATATAAGATTCAACTATTAAAATATAAATAAAATATAAAATAAAAATGAATCCTAATGATTCATCGGGCGGGATGGCGGAACGAACCAAGAACAAATTGATTTACTCTGAGAGGTCATGGATTGATCCTACGAATGAAGCAGGAAAGAGTCAATATCCGCCCGCGAAACCCTTATTTATTTATTGTATTACAATACAATATTGTCTTGACTCGATAAGAGTAAAATGAAAAAAAAAAATAGGGATTCGTTATAAAAAATAAGCATTATCTTTATCTATAAATATACACATCTAGCCATATATGGAGCTTCCTATGTAATAAATGAAATATCAATAAATCCCATTACTTAGTTTAGTGTACTAATTATTAAATAGATGTGTATCCGTATCGAATCTTTTCATTCGCGAGGAGCTGGATGAGAGGAAACTCTCATGTCCGGTTCTGTAGTAGAGGTGGGATTAAGAAAAAACCATCAACTATAACCCTAAAAGAACTAGATTTCGTAAGCACCATAGAGGAAGAATGAAGGGAATATCTTGTCGGGGCAATCATATTTGTTTCGGCAGATACGCTCTTCAGGCACTTGAACCCGCTTGGATCACAGCTAGACAAATAGAAGCAGGGCGAAGAGCAATGACACGATATGCGCGTCGTGGTGGAAAAATATGGGTACGTATATTTCCAGACAAACCTGTTACAATAAGACCTACGGAAACACGTATGGGTTCGGGGAAAGGATCTCCCGAATATTGGGTATCCGTTGTTAAACCAGGTCGAATACTTTATGAAATGGGTGGAGTATCAGAAACTGTAGCCAGAGCAGCTATCTCAATAGCTGCGTGCAAAATGCCTATACGAACTCAATTTATTATTTCAGGATAGGGATATAGAACTAAAGATAAACAAAAGGGGTATTAAGGATGAAAAAACAACCGCGGGTTTATTTATTTCTAGACAAACACTATTTCTTTTTTCCTCATTCTTTGCATTGAAATAACAGATTCAAATAAAAATGATATGATTCAACCTCAGACCCTTTTGAATGTAGCAGATAACAGCGGAGCTCGAGAATTGATGTGTATTCGAATCATAGGAGCTGGTAATCATCGATATGCTCATATTGGTGACGTTATTGTTGCTGTAATCAAAGAAGCAGTGCCCAATATGCCTCTAGAAAGATCAGAAGTAATTAGAGCTGTAATTGTACGTACATGTAAAGAACTCAAACGTGACAACGGTATGATAATACGATATGATGACAATGCTGCGGTTGTCATTGATCAAGAAGGAAATCCAAAAGGAACTCGAGTTTTTGGCGCGATTGCTCGGGAATTGAGACAGTTGAATTTTACTAAAATAGTTTCATTAGCTCCTGAAGTATTATAAATACTAGTAGATGAAACTATGATATAGTTATAGTAGGATATCTGAAATGGATTAAATTAGTAGATTGTGTTTCACGCATATACTTTTAATAATTAATAATTGAAATTGAATAATTCAAAATAAAAAAACATGTTGATTATATCAAAATTAAGAAGCACCAATAATTAGAATTCGTCATGGGCAGAGACGCTATTGCTGATATAATAACTTCTATAAGAAATGCTGACATGAGTAAAAATGGAACGGTTCGAATAGCATCCACTAATATCACCGAAAACATTGTTAAAATACTCCTACGAGAAGGTTTTATTGAAAACGTTCGGAAACATCAGGAAAGTAACAAAGATTTCTTGGTTTCAACCTTGCGCCATAGAAGGACTAGGAAAGGAATATATAGAACTATTTTAAAACGTATCAGTCGACCTGGTCTACGAATCTATTCCAACTATCAAAAAATTCCCAAGATTTTAGGCGGAATGGGAATTGTAATTCTTTCCACTTCTCGAGGCATAATGACAGATCGAGAAGCTAGACTAGAAAAAATTGGAGGAGAAATTTTGTGCTATATATGGTAATCTTCCTCCGGTATCCTAATTTGATCTCTAACTTCCAATTTGTGAAATAGAGAGGAAAGTAAGTTATATAACTCTTCCTCCATTAGTTGATGATATTTCAAGGGGTTACCTGGATGAAAGAACAAAAATGGATTCATGAAGGTTTAATTACTGAATCACTTCCCAACGGTATGTTCCGGGTCCATTTAGATAATGAAAGATAATGAAGATCTAATTCTAGGTTATATTTCAGGGAGGATCCGACACAGTTTGATACGGATACTGCCGGGAGATAGAGTCAAAATCAAAATAAGTCGGTATGATTCAACTAGAGGACGTATAATTTATAGACTCCGCAACAAAGATTCGAGCGATTAGATGATTTTTGAAAACATTCCTTTGGTGAGAGATACAACTCGAAGCTAAAAAATGAAATACAAGAGACTTATTTTCTTCCAAGGAATAGATTCCAAATTGAGGTAAGGAGTGAGAAATATGAAAATAAGAGCTTCCGTTCGTAAAATTTGTGAAAAATGTCGACTGATCCGTAGGCGTGGACGAATTAGAGTGATTTGTTCCAATCCGAGACATAAACAGAGACAAGGATAATCTTTCTTTTATAAAATTTCTCAAAGAAGGGCCATGTAAAAATAAAGGATCTGTTTTAACATGAAATGGATATTTCCGTATCTTTCTGCATATTTCTGATTTATATTTATGAGATGAAAAAATATGGCAAAACCTATACCCAAAATTGGTTCGCGTAGGAATGGACGTATTGGTTCACGTAAGAATGGACGTAGAATACCAAAAGGGGTTATTCATGTTCAAGCGAGTTTCAACAATACTATTGTAACTGTTACAGATGTACGAGGTCGGGTGGTTTCTTGGGCCTCCGCCGGTACTTCTGGATTCAAAGGCACAAGAAGAAAGACACCCTATGCTGCTCAAGCCGCCGCCTCAAATGCTATTCGTACTGTAGTTGATCAGGGTATGCAACGAGCAGAAGTTATGATAAAAGGTCCTGGTCTCGGAAGAGACGCAGCATTACGGGCCATTCGTAGAAGTGGTATACTATTAAGTTTCGTACGTGATGTAACACCTATGCCACATAATGGATGTCGACCTCCTAAAAAAAGACGTGTGTAAAAATAAGAATTAAACGGATTACAAGAGAAATAAATGATTCAATGATCTGATCAAATAATAATATTTAGTATGGTTCGAGAGGAAATAGCAGGATCCACTCGAACACTACAGTGGAAATGTGTTGAATCAAGAG